AGCATAAAGAAATGTAACCAACGTTTATTGGAAAAAGCAACACCAAAGATTTGGGACCAAAAGCGGTTAGCAGTGACCATTGAATAAGTTTCTTCAGCTTGAGTTGGGTTAAAAGCGCGGAAGGTATTTGCACCATCACCATCTTCGAATAGAGTGTTTTCTACGGTAGCCCCATGAATAGCGCATAGCAGAGCCGCGCCTAATACTCCGGCAACTCCCATCATATGAAATGGGTTCAATGTCCAATTATGAAATCCTTGGAAGAAAAGGATGAATCGAAATATAGCTGCTACGCCAAAACTTGGCGCAAAGAACCAACCAGATTGTCCCAGCGGATAAATAAGGAATACGGAAACAAAAACAGCGATTGGACCAGAGAATGAAATTGCATTATAAGGGCGCAATTGAACAGAACGAGCAAGTTCAAATTGACGTAACATGAAACCTATTAGTGCAAAAGCCCCGTGGAGAGCGACAAAAGTCCACAGACCCCCTAATTGACACCAACGAGTAAAATCCCCTTGTGCTTCCGGACCCCATAGTAGCAACAAAGAGTGTGCTAAACTATTGGCAGGAGTGGAAACCGCGGCGGTTAAGAAATTGCAACCTTCCAAATAGGAACTAGCCAATCCATGGGTATACCAAGAAGTTACAAAAGTGGTCCCTGTAAACCAACCCCCTAAAGCGAAATAAGCACAAGGAAAGAGCAATAGGCCGGACCATCCTACAAAAACGAAACGATCCCTTCGTAACCAGTCGTCCATAATATCAAATAGATCTTTTTCTTCTTTAGTAACTCTACCAAGGGCGATAGTCATAGTGATCCTCCTATTCAATTACTTCAACCATTTCCGAGCACCTCATATTACTTCCAAGGCATACGATAGTTTGATTATCTGTGGACAATTTCTTTCTCGTTCAATGCCCTTTTTCAATGGTCTCGAAGATAGAAATTTTGCATTTTTATCTATGGGGTTACAATCGAGATCATGGTAAACGCATGAATTTCATTCGATTAATTTTTCTTATACTATAGAAATAAAGAAATAAACATTTGAATTCAGCATTATTTCATAATTCCTATTTCAAAACCTATCTTTTAAGGGAAAAAAAAGATGTTGAAAAGAAAAATTGACTTTCAAAATCCATTTTTATGTGTAACGGAAAAGAGTTGCGATTTCTTCTTTTTCCTCTAGAACGTCTAGTAACAAGAATATGAAATCGTAAATAGCGAAAAATTCTTGCACGATCTAAGGAAATACAAAAAATCTGCTTATACAACAATTTCATCCACATCGAATTTATATATCAGAATAGCGGATAGAGGCATCATTCAAGGGGTCAGGTCTACTTACTTTATCTTTCTTTCCAATTTTATGCTGGGGTTGATAAGAACCTTTTTTGCTTTGTTGATAAAAAAAAAAAAAAAAGAATTTTTTTATATAACCTGTTTATTTTATTCTAACAAGTCCTATACGAAAATGCCCGCGGAAGAAAAATATATCTGATTTTAGAAAGAAAAAACAAGAAGTTTCTTCTTTTTTTTAGTAACATTAAGAAAAAAGAATATAACTAAAATGGAATTGGCAATATAATTTTTATGCACTTTTGAAATGAAAAAAAGGAAGGATTTTTTGGATTCGTTATTTCTTGCCTCTATCATATCACGAAAACCTTGCAATTTGGAACGGGGAGAGATGGCTGAGTGGACTAAAGCGGCGGATTGCTAATCCGTTGTACAATTTTTTTGTACCGAGGGTTCGAATCCCTCTCTTTCCGCCCCCTCGGATCGTTTGGGACTTTCGAATTGTAAGGAATTCTTACCCCCGGATTTTCTCATAGATAAATGTATGAAATAAATCCAATTTGTAAGAAAAAATTCCAAAATTTTTTGGAATTTTACTCCTCACGCCCAGGATTACGTCCCGGGTCATTAGATAAGAATCCAAAGATAAAGAGGGAAACAAAGAATATCACTACTGTATAAACAAAAAGTTTGAGAGTAAGCATTACATAATCTCCAAGATTTTTTTTTGAAGGAATAGATTACCTGTTTTTCCTTACCATACAAATCCACTAGGATGGGTTTTGTTTATTTTGACACCTAAAAATGCAAAAAAAAAAAAACAATTCTTAAAAAAAAAATTGCAAGAATTGCTTTATAATAAGCATTCTTATCAATATCAAAAATTAGTTTAGGTATTGTGTGGGTACCTAAAGGTACCTACTCAACGTAGGTACAGGTGGTGGAAAGGCGGATCCGAAATTATTGCTGCAGCTATACATTCAATGTAGAAGAATTTGAATTTTAGAATCAAAGGTTCAGAATATAAGACTTCTCCGCTCTTATCGTCTTTTTTAATTTTTTTGGAATGAATACATCATTCAATATTCAATTTGGCAGACAGAATAGTAAAGATTTCATCGAAAACTTACAGCAGCTTGCCAAACAAACGCTAATAGAAAAAAGAGTACAGGTATGACAGGCATAATGTCCACGATTGGGTTGAAAATAGCATAAGCTTCGGGTAATTTGGCGAAGAAAAAACTAGAAAGAACAGAATTAAAACAGATACAGGTTAAACTAAGTATATTAGGCATAACAAGCATTTCGTTCTTATAGAGTAGATAATTGGATTTTGATTGAGTTATTTTTCTAAGGGAAAAAGGAAAAGAAAAGATGGATTCAAAATCTTTTTTTTCTTTTTTCTTCGGATTTTCCCAAACACAAAATACCTCCTTGTATTCGCATTCTCAAATGAGAATGGAAGAAATTCGACTTTCATATAATATCTTAATAGAATTCCATGTAATGATCAATGCATTTTTTGGATTCTATATTATCTGCATGTCTAGAATCCTAGCAAGAAAATTTCCCTCATTTTTTAGGTAATTGAAGTGGGATTGACGAATAATATATAAACATAATAGTGTTTATTAGTGTCGCATAAAACGAAATGGGGCGTGGCCAAGTGGTAAGGCAGCGGGTTTTGGTCCCGTTATTCGGAGGTTCGAATCCTTCCGTCCCAGATCGTTTCTGATGAAACGAAAGATAGAATCATATTGTGCCCTGCGCGACACAAAAGAGAATAATTATCTCTTATGAACTCTTAGATTAGGTGCATTTCTGAGCATTCATTTTCTTTCTCAGAAAACAAAATCAAGTGTTAAGTCCAGTAAAATTGAATATCTTTATTTTCATGAAAAATTTGGGTCTATCAGGCACATTCAGGATATGCTCCTACTATTAATTACTCATATTTGTTTTGAATATATGTTTTGAAATTCGAACTTCTTAGATAAACTTTATGCTCCATATCCATGAAGTGGGAATTCTTAAAGGATACATTTGACACACAATGTGAAAGAAAAGAAGTACCCCTATTTATTTTTCCCCAACTAAAGAACTAAAGTCAGTAAAAAAATAAAAGGGGAAGTCTCCTAATTTTATATTTCATGGCCAGATTAATCCTAATTCTATATTTCATGGCTAGATTAAAGAGTAGGATGTTTTTAGTTTCAGTGCGGGTTTTCAAACTTTTGATCAGGATTGGTGTGAGAAAAAAAAAAAAAGTTTCCATTCTACGGATAGGAACTCAATTTTTCTATTTTAGGTATTATCAGATTTGAAAATATCCATTTCTAAATCCATGGAATGTGAGGATTAGAGATAAATTCATGGATTTTGTCTACTCTACTTTCGAATTGATTGAACAAAACAAAAATTTATGAGGTAAAACACTGTATAAAAAATGGGACCTATCCCTTTATGATAGAGATAGATTTTTGTTTTGTTGTATTATTACTAAAAAAGAAGAGAAAGTCATTCTTTGGTTAAGCGAAAAGGATCTCAATCTGTAATTCATTAAATATCCAGAATGGTCCATTTCGTAAGGATAAGGTAAGAACTGTTCGTTGGATAGAATGAATTCAAAAAAACCATACTTTTTTTTGAGTTCTTTCTTTTACCTAAAAGAAAGAATGCTATAAGTAAAAGCAAAGACCTTAATTTTACTTTACACGAAATTTTTTTACTTCATTTTTTCTTTCTTTTGTTACTCGAGTCGAAGAAGTATGAGAATTTTATAACTAACAAAAAACTGCCAATCTTTTCATTGGCATAGTTTATTTGTTGGAGAAAAGTGGATCTTTCTTATTTCAGGATTAATCATCTCGAGTTCTCTGTTGAGGATGTAAATTCCATAATAAATAAGTCTTAAGCAAACTCTTTTATTCATCTTTTTCGAACTATGTTTCATTTATATGATAGAATATGGGTTTAAATAAATTGGATCTTTGCGAAGTCTTTCCTGATAAATACTTCTTTCTTTTATTCATATTTCTTCATAAATAGCAAGTTTGAATTAGTATACAAAACCAATGACTATTCACGATTCCATCCATATTGGATCAATTCTCGATACCACTTTGCAATGAAATTAGAGGAATGTTATGGTAAAACTTCGTTTAAAACGATGTGGTAGAAAGCAACGTGCGACTTGAAGGACACGATCGATTGTGGATTTTGCTATCCATCATTTTCCATAGTAATGAAAATGCTCTTAGCTCGACATAATCTGTTCTATTCGTACCGAACCGAATTTGCGCCGGTTGTTTGTAAGTAAATAGTACACCATGGAGCTCGAGAGGACATAATTTCTTTTTTATCAAGGGAAAGAATCTAGGGTTAGTGAAAACTAATAAATTAGGCCAACTTTGTCAGTCTATCCTTAATATAGAAATTGATTGGAAAAACTTTTCCATTAAAAGTCTATCAGAATCCATTGTTCATATTCGATTTCTATAGAAGAGGGAAATGCCTTATCGAAGGAAATAAGAAAAAAAGGTATGTTGCTACTTTTTTGAAAGAAAAAAGAATAGAAATTCCCGGAGTAATGTCTAAACCTAAGGATTTCACAAATCAAAGATAAAGGATTCCGGAACAAGTAAACACGATTTTCAACCGTCTCAACAATAGAATTAGATTAGAATAAGGAATAAAAGGCAATTTGTTCGAGATGAGATAAAGAAAAGAGTTTAGAGACGACTCAAAAAATTTCGAAGGATTTTTCTTTTGAAGTCTGTAAGTAAAAATTAGCCACTTGAGTCATGAGTATAAATGAAATTTGTTTTTTCTTTTCTGTAAGGAAATTAATGCAAGTCATAGTCTAATTTCTATCTACTTGTATTATAGAAATTCGAATCATTTTCTCGAGCCGTATGAGGAGAAAACCTCCTATACGTTTCTAGGGGGGGCATTGTTTATCTACATCTATCCCAATAAGCTGTCTATCGAATCGTTGCAATTGATGTTCGATCTCGAAGAGAAGGAAGAGATCTTCGAAAAGTAGGTTTTTATGATCCGATAAAGAATCAAACTTGTTTAAATGTTCCGGCTATTCTCTATTTCCTCGAAAAAGGTGCTCAACCTACAAGAACTGTTTATGATATTTTAAGGAAGGCAGAACTCTTTAAAGATAAAGAAAGAGCTTTGAGTTAATTGAAAAACTAAATGAATAAAAAAATAGGAGAGGGTCACTAGTACCCCTTAATTATTTAGACGCAATTTGCCTCTTTCTTAGTCCTATTTTTTTGCTGCAATTATGTCGTGCCAATCCAACAACAGCCCTTATTTTTTTTCCTTTTTGTATCTAATTGGTTTTCTTACCAGTATATTTCCATTGACAAAGGTCTATTGAACAAATAGAATTTGTAGATATATAGGTCTCTTTAGTGTCACTCCATATTAGGTATTTCTGTCTACACTTCGCTCAAATGATAGGGTCACCCTCCTTGCATGTACTCTCATGCAAGATTGATTCTTTTATTTAAAGAAATAAAAATTGCTAAAAAAACAAAAATTTTGCCATTGGAATTGGGGCTGCTCTTTTTTAACCTTAGTGAAATTTAACCGGATCTGTTCATTTTGGTATTTGGGTGTTTTTAATGGGTGATAAAATCTTTCTTTTGACTAATTCGATGTTTTGACAGGAGCGTCCGGTGTAATTCCATCGATTTTTTGATTTTGATCGTATCTAAGATCCTATTTTATCTGGGTTGCTAACTCAATGGTAGAGTACTCGGCTTTTAAGTGCGACTATGATCTTTTACACATTTGGATGAAGCAACAAATTCGTTCAGACTCTTGGTAGAGTCTAGAAGACCACGACTGATCCTCAAAGGTAATGAGCGGAAAAAATAGCATGTCGTAATAAAATCAAAAATTTTTTTTTAATAAAAAATTCCGATTTTCTAGGTCTAGTGAATAAATGGATAGAGCCTGGCTCTAATTCTGGTAAAAAAAAAAAGCAACGAGCTTAACTTCTTAATTGGAATGATTCCCCGATCTAATTAGACGTTAAAAATAGATTAGTGCCTGATGCGGGGAAAGATTGGGTTTTCCTATGAGTGGACCCTTTACTTTATTTTTTTAGAAATCCTAATTATTCTTGATTATGGATTGAAAAGGATGTTATGAATTGAATGTGTAAAAGAAACAGTATATTGATAAAAAGACTGTATTCCAAAGTCAAAAGAGCGATTGGCCTGCAAAAATAAAAGATTTGTTCTTTTTTGGTCATTTTTGTAATTAGAACAAACATAAAAAAATTCGATAGAAAAGGAGCGAAAAAAGATCTATGGATTAGACTTCCTTTCTTTCCAGGGTTTGTATTAAAAAATGTAACACCCTGTTCGGACCATATTGCACTATGTATCATCATTTGATAAACCGAGAAATGCTTTTTTTCTCTGATTCAAGTATAAATCCAAATGGAAAAATTCGAAGAGTATTCAGAAAAACCAAAATTTCGTCAACCATACTTTGTTTACCCACTTCTCTTTCAGGAATATATTTATGCATTTGCTCACGATTATGGATTAAAAGGTTCCGGACCTGTGGAAATTTTTGGTTCTAATAACAAGAAATTTAGTTCACTACTTGTGAAACGTTTAATTATTCGAATGTATCAGCAGAATTTTTGGATTAATTCGGTTAATCATCCTAACCAAGATCGATTGTTGGATCACAGCAATTATTTTTATTCTGAGTTTTATTCTCAGATTCTATCTGAGGGGTTTGCAATCGTTGTAGAAACCCCATTCTCGCGAGGAGAACCTTTTTGTCCGGAAGAAAAAGAAATACCAAAGTTTCAAAATTTACAATCTATTCATTCAATATTTCCCTTTTTAGAAGACCGATTTTTTCATTTACATTATCTATCACATATAGAAATACCCTATCCTATACATTTGGAAATCTTGGTTCAACTCCTTGAATACCGGATCCAAGATGTTCCATCTTTGCATTTATTGCGGTTCTTTCTCAACTATTATTCGAATTGGAATAGTCTTATTACTTCAATGAAATCGATTTTTCTTTTTAAAAAAGAAAATAAAAGACTATTTCGATTCCTATATAACTCTTATGTATCAGAATATGAATTTTTCTTGTTGTTTCTTTGTAAACAATCTTCTTGCTTACGATTACCATCTTCTGGA